CCTTTTGGTTCGAGAAACCAAAAAATTATTCTGTAAGTTTACAAGAAGATGAAAAAATAAGGAATTGTATTAAGAACTATGTACAAAAAAATAGGAGAATATCCTCGGGTTTCGAAGGAATTGCACGGATAGAAATTAAAAAAAGGATCGATTTGATTCAGGTCATAATCTATATTGGATTTCCTAATTTCTTAATAGAGGGCCAAACAGGAAGCATCGAAGAATTACAGGTGAATATACAAAAAAAATTGCATTCTGTGAACCGGAGACTCAATATTGCTATTACAAAAGTGGAAAAACCCTATGGGCAACCTAATATTCTTGCGGAATATATAGCTTTACAATTAAAAAATAGAGTTTCATTCCGAAAGGCAATGAAAAAAGCTATTGAATTAGCTGAACAAACAGATACAAAAGGAATTCAAGTGCAAATTGCAGGGCGTATCAACGGAAAAGAAATTGCACGTGTCGAATGGATCAGAGAGGGGAGAGTTCCCTTACAAACAATTCGCGCTAAAATTGATCATTGTTCCTATACAATTCGAACTATTTATGGAGTATTAGGCATCAAAATTTGGATATTTTGGGAGGAGCAATAATAGACTTTTATTTGTCTTTCCTTTCTATTCAGTGATAGAACAAAAAATCACAAACTTGTTCATTCTTTTTCCATTAAATCAAACAAAAATGAGCAATTCCAATTCTATAAGGTTAAATAAAAATTCGATTGACCATTTGTTAGAATTGCTATGCTTAGTGTGTGACTCGTTAATTTTTATTTAGAGTTAAGAGTTGGGATTAAAAAAAAAGACTGACCCCTACTTAAACTTAATAAGTTACTTAAACTTAACTTAATAAGTATAATAATAAGTATAATAAAAAAACTAATAACTAACTTATTGCTTCGTAATATCAATATCCCAAGAAACAGTCACTATATGAGATGAGTGGATCAATCATATAGTTGCAGCAACTGCAACTAAAATCTTTTCTATAAAAAATCTTATTTATGGAAATAATCTTATTTATGGGTTGGGTTGTGAAGCAAAAATAAAGAGATGTAGATAAATGAAAGGATGAGAGAAAGAAAGAACAAAAATATCAATGATATATGATTCCAATATGTATGGTCTATGAATTACCTCATAAAAGGCAATGTAATAAAGCATCAAAACTGAATAAATAATAAAAATAAATATAAAATAATAATAAAATAAAGTGATATAAATAATAAAGAGCCTCGAGTTAATAAAAACTAAGTAGATTGACTCGAGAAGAGAAATTTTTTTGGGGAGCTCCATTGCAGAGTTTAGACTTAACCATTAATAGAGAAGCTATAGGAACGATGAAACCTGTAATTGCATAGGATTCTACTGAAAACAAATCCGAATAATTCATTGGGTGGGATGGCGGAACGAACCGAGAAAAAATTAATTTATTTCGAGAAGTCATGGATTGACCTAGAAATAACAAAAAGCAAAGAGTCAATATTCGCCCGCGAAACTTTAGATTACATTACAATATTTTGGCATCATTTGAGAAGAGTAAAAATAAGGATCATTATAAAAAAAACATTATCTATATTATCTATAATCCATAAATATGCATAATAGAAACATTCTATCTGTATATCCCATACATACATCTTCCTATATAACAAATTCAATATTGATAAATGTCTTATTGGATTATTTTTTCCATGTGTATCTGTAATATGTCATATTAGTGAATCTTTTCATTCGCGAGGAGCTGGATGAAAGGAAACTTTCATGTCCAGTTCTGCAGTAGAGATCGAATTAAGAAATGACCATCAACTATAACCCCAAAAGAACCAGATTTCGTAAACAACATAGAGGAAGAATGAAGGGAATATCTTGTCGCGGCAATCATATTTGTTTCGGCAGATACGCTCTTAAAGCACTCGAACCCACTTGGATCACAGCTAGACAAATAGAAGCGGGGCGAAGAGCAATGACACGATATGTACGTCGTGGTGGAAAAATATGGATACGCATATTTCCCGACAAACCTGTTACAGTAAGACCCGCAGAAACACGTATGGGTTCGGGGAAGGGATCCCCCGAATATTGGGTATCCGTTGTTAAACCAGGTCGAATACTTTATGAAATGGGTGGAGTATCTGAAACTGTAGCGAGAACAGCTATTTCACTAGCTGCGTCCAAAATGCCTATACGAACTAAATTTGTCAGGATGGAGATGTAGAACTAAATGGTATATTGAGGATGAAAAAACAACTGCAAGTTTCTTTATTTCTGGACAGAAAATATTTCTTTTTTTCTTTCCTTCATCCTTTCCATTAAAATAACAGATTCCAATAAAATGATATGATTCAACCTCAAACCCTTTTGAATGTAGCGGATAACAGCGGAGCCCGAGAATTGATGTGTATTCGAATCATAGGAGCTGGTAATTATAGATATGCTCATATTGGTGACGTTATTGTTGCTGTAATTAAAGAAGCAGTGCCAAATATGCCACTAGAAAGATCAGAAGTAATTAGAGCTGTAATTGTACGTACTTGTAAAGAACTCAAACGTGACAACGGTATCATAATACGATATGATGACAATGCTGCGGTTGTCATTGATCAAGAAGGAAATCCAAAAGGAACTCGAGTCTTTGGTGCGATCGCTCGGGAATTGAGACAGTTGAATTTTACTAAAATAGTTTCATTGGCTCCCGAGGTATTATAAATAATACTAAATGAGACTATGATATATCAGAACATCTAAAATAGATCAAATTTAGTGGAGTAGTAGATGGTGTCTCACGCATATACTTTTTTTTATATTATAATATTAAAAATTAAACAAAATAAACAAAAAAATTAAAGAAAATAAAACAAACAAAAAAGATAACATGTTAATTATATCAAAATTAAAAGGCACCAATAATTATAGTTCGCCATGGGTAGGGACACTATTTCCAATATAATAACTTCTATAAGAAATGCTGACATGGATAAAAAAGGAACGATTCGAATAGCATCTACTAATATTACCGAAAATATTGTGAAAATACTTCTACGAGAAGGTTTTATTGAAAACGTTCGGAAACATCAAGAAGGTAACAAAAATTTCTTGGTTTTAACTCTGCGACATAAAAAGACTAGGAAAAGAATACATAAAACTATTTTAAAGCGTATCAGCCGACCTGGTTTACGAATTTATTCCAACTACCAACAAATTCCTAAGATTTTAGGTGGAATAGGAATTGTAATTCTTTCCACTTCTCGAGGTATAATGACGGATCGAGAAGCTCGACGAGAAAAAATTGGAGGCGAACTTTTGTTATATATATGGTGATCTTACTCCTCCGGTATCCTAATTTTATCTCTAACTTCCTATTTTATAGAGAAGAAAAGTGAATTATATAACTTTTCCTCCATTAGTTGATATTTCAAGGAGCTTACCTGGAATGAAAGAACAAAAATTGATTCATGAAGGTTTAATTACTGAATCACTTCCCAACGGTATGTTCCGGGTCCGCTTAGATAATGAAGATGTAATTCTAGGTTATATTTCGGGAAGGATCCGCCGTAGTTTTATACGGATACTACCGGGGGATAGAGTCAAAATTGAAGTAAGTCGTTATGATTCAACCAGGGGACGTATAATTTATAGACTTCGAAACAAAGATTCGAACGATTAAATAATTTTTTAAGCATTCCTTTCATTTTCACGACGATACAATTAAAAAAATGCAAGAGACTTATTTTCTTCCAAGGAATAGATTCAACATTAAGGTAAGGAATAATAAATTAAGGTAAGGAATAATAAATATGAAAATACGGGCTTCCGTTCGTAAAATTTGTGAAAAATGCCGACTGATCCGTCGGCGCGGACGAATTATAGTGATTTGTTCCAATCCGAGACATAAACAGAGACAAGGATAACCCTTTCAAAAAAAACTTTTTAAAATAAAGGAAGAACAAAAGGGGGATTTCTTTTAACATGAAATGGATATTTCCGTATCTTTTCTTTCTGTATATTTCTGACTCATAGTTATGAGATGATAAAATATGACAAAAGCTATACCAAGAATTGGTTCACGTAGGAATGGGCGTATTGGTTCACGTAAGAATGGACGTAGAATACCAAAAGGAATTATTCATGTTCAAGCAAGTTTGAACAATACTATTGTAACTATTACAGATGTACGAGGTCGAGTGGTTTCTTGGGCCTCCGCTGGTACTTCTGGATTCAAAGGCCCAAGAAGAGGGACACCCTACGCTGCTCAAGCAGCAGCAGTAAATGCTATTCGTACTGTAGTTGATCAGGGTATGCAACGAGCAGGAGTTATGATAAAGGGTCCTGGACTTGGAAGAGACGCAGCATTACGAGCCATTTGTAGAAGTGGTATACGACTAAGTTTCGTACGTGATGTAACACCTATGCCACATAATGGATGTCGACCTCCTAAAAAAAGACGTGTGTAGAAATAATAAAAAAGGATTTCAAGAGAAATAAATGATTCAATGATCTGATCTAATAATAGTATTATTATAGTATGGTTCGAGAGGAAGTAGTAGGATCCACTCGAACACTGCAGTGGAGGTGTGTTGAATCAAGAATAGATAGTAATCGTCTTTATTATGGTCGTTTCATTCTGTGCCCACTTATGAAAGGTCAAGCCGATACCATGGGTATTGCCATGCGAAGGGCTTTACTTGGAGAAATAAAAGGAACATGTATCACATGTGCAAAATCTGAGAAGGTGCCACATGAATATTCTACGATAGTAGGTATTGAAGAATCGGTACATGAAATTTTACTAAATTTGAAAGAAATTGTATTGAGAAGTAATATACATGGAGTTCGAGACGCATCCATTTGCGTCAAGGGCCCTAAATACGTAACCGCTCAAGATATCATCTCACCACCTTCCGTGGAAATAGTTGACACAACACAACATATAGCTAATCTGACGGAACCAATTGATTTGTGTATTGGATTACAAATAAGGAGAGATCGCGGATA